CGAACGAATAATCATTGAGTCCTCCTCTTTCCGGACAACACATACAAAGAGACCCGCCAATAGTTAAGTAATTAGTGAACCTCTGAGAGATATTTAGACGTTGTTTTTTATCTTCTATCTCCCATCTATCTATTTTCTTTAGTTATTCACTAGAGCAATTATGATCTGGAAGTCGATCCGGGGCAAGTGTTCGGATCTATTATGACATAGTCGTGAGGCGCTTAACGGACCTTTTTAATCTTATAAAACTTTATTCTGTTCTGGGTTTTGAATTGATGCCGATTTCTTTTTGGGTAACCTAGTGTATTCATATCTCAATTCGAAGTTCCTACAGGTAGCTACTTTATGTTTTACTAAGAGACATCCCAGTGTTGATTGCTATTTAGTCATTCGAAGGTCTCTTTTATTTTTTATTAGTTTTAATAGCAGAAAAGAAATATATTCTCTATTTTATCTGTATATCGTTTATCCCTACGAAATACCAGACGAAATAGAACGATTTTAGAAGGGATATAATGAAATTTTGTAATTGGTTCTTTCCATAGAAACGATCCTTTTATTTGATTGATAGAGACAACAATCAATTAATTATAACAAATATATGATTATAACAAATAGAAAAAAATCCGAAACTAAATAATATTCTATTTAGTTATAATAATAAAAAAAATAATAAAAAAGTGTTCTTATTCGAAACGCCTTGTAATCTTCAACCAATTCTGCGCTTCAATATAATTACCAGGAGTAAGCGCTAGAGCTTGTTTCCAATATTCGGCAGCTTGATCGAACCAAGCCTCCGCAATTTCTGAATCTCCTTGCCGAATGGCTTGTTCTCCCCGGTCGGAATAGGCGGATAAATTCCTTCCCTTAGAACCGTACTTGAGAGTTTCCGACCTCATACGGCTCAGCAGTCAAGTTCTTTTGGTGTCCCTTTATCAAATTGAATGGGATTTTTCATGGATTTATCCCATTTTTTTTTTCTAGAGTTAACCAAAAGAAAGAGGTTATGAGTTTCAAACTTGAATTTTGCTTACTAATTTAGTCAATAATTTAATCAGTTTTCTCTTTTCTCCCACCTTCATAAAGTATAGGCATTTCCACTATCATTAGAGTTTTATAAAAAGGTAACTATCTCGGTTTCATATATAAATTTATATAGAATCCTTGAAAAAGACTTTCCTTTATAATTCTTAAAATTATAAGAAGGAAAAGGCTTACTATCTTTGGGATCTGATGCTACACCGCTGCTCAATACCTTAGGGGATCCACTCTATTACATAAGTTGATTCCTAACTTTTATGTCATATCATGACATAAATAAGCAGTTCTTATTGTATCGGCCCAAAACCTCGCGAATTGATCTTTACGGTGCTTCCTCTATCAATTAGATCTTTTATCCATAGAATAAAGTATCTAGGCATACCTATTTCTTCAGATTCATTTTTCAAATTCTATGAAGTTTATTTCTTTGCTACAGCTGATAAAAATCGTTGTTTTAGACGATACATATGTAGAAAACCTATTTTTTTTTTTCGAGTATTTATTAATGGATTCACTCTTTTTTTTCTTTTCACTTTTTATTTCTATAGTGGAGATAGTCGCACGTAATGACAGATCACGGCCATATTATTAAAAGCTTGTGGTAAGAATGGATTTCGCTCTAGGGCACGAAAATAATATTCCAAAGCTTTCGTATGTTCTCCGTTTCTTGTGTGGATAAGGCCTATGTTATAGAGTATATAACTTCGATCATAGGGATCAATTTCTAGTCGCATAGCTTCATAATAATTCTGTAAAGCTTCTGCATAATTTCCTTCGGATTGAGCCGACATCCGTTACGGTCGTCATTCGATTCAATGAATCTCCGTTTCAGAACCGTACATGAGATTTTCATCTCATACGGCTCCTCCTTTATGTACATAATAAAAATAATACATGGAATCCAAAAAATGGAAATATTCTCATTATAAACTGAGCGGGGCTAGTGTTTTTACAAGAAATCTCTAGCCAACCTTCTTGGAAAAGATCTTTCTTTAACATCAAGTATGTTAGTACTAGATAAAAAAAGGGTGACTCCAGCAATTTCTTTGTCTTAAACGCCTCTTAATTTTCAGGAATTAGTCACTTCAACAGTCTTCGATGATTATACGGGTATCCAAAACACGAACGAGATGGATGTTTGTTGTCCCAACCATTCTTGTTAGCCCCGATCTTAATAAGGAAAAGGGATAATTTATAACAAAGTTTTCGTGTTGTTGATTCCTAGCAGTAGTGCCTCTTCCTCTGTGCCTCCTATTGGTACTAGGCGAGTAGGTTTGACCTAACCCATAGGTCTTAACCTTTCGCTCAATACTCTAGAATCGACGATTGAAGCATTTGAGGCTGCATTAATCGGGGATACACGACAGAAGGGCTTGTTTTATTTACAAACTTCACCTTTAACAAGCGTAGATTTTTAAAAATAATTTTTTTCTTTCTATCCCAAATAATAATAATGCGTCTTTCTCCTAAGACTAAGAAAATAAAAGATATAAATAACTAAATTCAATAAAAAAAAAATAATAATCAAATCGCACCATCTCGATAATAGGCGAATGCCTCTTTCTCGCCCGAAGTTGTCGGAATTATTCGTAATAAGATATTGGCTACAATTGAAAAGGTCTTATCAATAAAATTTCCATTTATTCGAGATCTAGACATAGGCAGAAATTCATTCTATACTTTCTTTTAATTACCTTTCGTGAGAAAATAAAAAATCCCACAAACAAGGGCATTTTACAATACGAAATAACATAAAAACAGACTCATTAAAATGAAACTTCTACTCAAATAGATTCCTGTCAAAAGGAATCAATAAAAACTAAGAAATATTTGAAGCCGATTAGATTTCATCCAAATGAAAATAGAATAACCGCCCGTTTTGTATTGTGTGTATAACGGTATACGTTAGACAATTAAATCTAAAAATTCTTGGGGCCTTTCATGAATTTCGAATAAATCTATGGGGTAAGGGTTTCTTGTTGAAAGATCTAAAATTGTATAAAAAGTGATTTAATTCGATATAAATATTCAAAAAAAAGTCGGGAATGCCGTTTTCGTAGACATGAATAGATACCTTTATTTATTGTTTTGAACAGTTTTTCACAAAAAAATGATCCCCCCCAACCTCGACTAAAGTTTTGGCAAAGTTTATCTCTTTTTATAGTAAAAATGGAGTGTATACACCTACCCAATAATAAGAATGAATCACTATTTACTCGATTTATAAACCATAATCATTATGTAGGAGAGATGGCCGAGTGGTTCAAGGCGTAGCATTGGAACTGCTATGTAGGCTTTTGTTTACCGAGGGTTCGAATCCCTCTCTTTCCGTATCCTTCACCCAATTCACCGATGTTATTGACCGCAATATATCAAATCAAATACCAATGGACGCCACTATTCCAACACCAACAGTTAGACCGTTCGTTGATATGGATTCTCGAGTCCTAATCCAAATTTCTGTGATATGGAAAATACTGGAAAGTAATGGACAAGGAATGAAAATCCCCCTAGTTAGTTTAGTTAGGTTTAAGTCTGACGAGAATAATATTCGACAACTAGCAATTCATTTATTTTCAAACCGACCCATTTACTATCTATTATTTGATTGACTGATCCTTGATATTGGAATGGGTTAAGAGTCAAATGTTTTGGCAATTCCTCACGGATCGATGAATCAAGATAATTTTGAACCAAAGACTTAGATTTTTTTTGTTCATCTCTCACTGTAATAATATCTCGGGGTTTGCAGCGATAACTTGGTATATCTACCATACGATTATTAACTAAAATATGTCTATGGTTAACCAATTGGCGGGCTTGAGGAATAGTCGAAGCCATACCTAATCTAAAAAGGATGTTATCTAACCGCATTTCAAGTAATTGTAGTAAAACCTGACCTGTTGACCCTTTTGCTTTTCCGGCGATACGGACGTATTTAAGTAATTGTTCTTCTGTAAGACCATAATGAAAGCGCAATTTTTGTTTTTCTTCCAAACGAATACGATATTGAGATTTTTTACCGGGGCGTAATTGGTTTCGAAGATCGCTCCCAGCTCTAGGCTTTTTACTAGTTAGTCCCGGTAAAGCCCCCAGACGACGTATTTTTTTGAAACGAGGCCCTCTGTAACGCGACATAAAGACTCCTTATAAAATTTCATAAACCTATATGTACTACAAAGAATAATTCGAAAGAATAATTGGATGAATTGTAATCAATATCCCGGCCGTAACTTAATATTCTATATTATTATCTATATATAATATAGAATTTAAAAAATAGAATTTAGAAAATCTATAAAAATAAAAAATGAAAGTTCTTTTCTTGATTGATTTGGTCTACATAAATCGCACTCCTCCTATTATTTTAAATTAATAGATGAGTACCTTTTTTGAAAAGGGGAATAAGCCTTTTCAATTTCTTTGATTTCACATTACCAACTATGTAAAGTAAAAAGTATGTAAAAAAGAAAAATCAAAGATATGGAGAAAAGCCAGCTATCGGAGTCGAACCGATGACCATCGCATTACAAATGCGATGCTCTAACCTCTGAGCTAAGCGGGCTCGCATAACATAATTGGAATACACATAGGACTTTAGTAAACTCCTGGGATCTTAGCTATTAACTGTTCATTCTTAACTCTTCTAATATAATATTTAGATAGTGATTTTTTTTATTCAAATGACATTTGAAATTCAAACTTCTTTTTTTGTACTAGTTGATTTTCCTAAGTATAACTTATTAAATTCTAATTTTCTTAATAGAATAATTGAATATTAATACATATTATTAATACATAATAATAAAGATAAGAGCTAATACGAAAACAAAAGAATAAAGACTCGACCGTTCAAGTATTCAAAATTGCATGACAAAAATGCTAGAAATAGTGAAATATGTGTCTAAGTATAATATAGGTGTAATAATACTATCTTATATAAAATACTATTATATGTATAATATAATGTATAAGATAGTATTATATATACTATATATATGTGTATATATGTGGTATGGATACAGACAGAATAGAATCTTTTCTTATTGAATCAAATCTGAGGTTACAAGAGAGATGAAAGAAGATAGACAAGAAAACAGTTTTCACTATACGAACCACTATCTAATGAATTCAAGCGTTCTTTCATAATCTAAATGAAAGAAAAAGGAAAACGGTATCGTAATTAGATACGAATCACAAACCAAAAAGGGGATATGGCGAAATTGGTAGACGCTACGGACTTAATTGGATTGAGCCTTGGTATGGAAACCTACCAAGTGATAACTTTCAAATTCAGAGAAACCCAGGAATTCAAAAAAAGGGCAATCCTGAGCCAAATCCGGTTTTCTGAAAACAAACAAGGATTCAGAAAGCAATAATAAAAAAGAATAGGATAGGTGCAGAGACTCAATGGAAGCTGTTCTAACAAATGGAGTTGGCTGCGTTAATCCGGATTTCTTTGATTTTTCATGAAAAATCAAAGAATTGTTGTGAATCAATTCTAAGTTGAAAAATGAATTGAATATTCATTAATCAAATCATTTACTCCATCAAAATCTGATAGATTTTTTGAAGACTTGATAAATCGGACGAGAATAAAGATAGAGTCCCATTCCACATGTCAATATCGACAACAATGAAATTTATAGTAAGAGGAAAATCCGTCGACTTTAAAAATCGTGAGGGTTCAAGTCCCTCTATCCCCAAAAAGGCCAAATGATTCCCTAATTATTTATCCTCTCATTCCGTTAGTGGTTTCTAATTTGTTATGTTTCTCGTTCATTCTAACTTTACAACCGGACCTGAATGACCCTTTTTTTTATTATCACAAGCCTTGTGATATATATGAAAGACCTACAAATGAACATAAGGAATCCCAATGTGCAATTGGAATAATTAACAATGTAATCCCCCTTTCGTCTTTTTAATTGACATAGTCCAAGTCCTCTAGTAAAATGATGATGATGTATCATGAATGGTCGGGGTAGCTCAGTTGGTAGAGCAGAGGACTGAAAATCCTCGTGTCACCAGTTCAAATCTGGTTCCTGGCACATGAAAAATTTGTATGATTATCTATTCTAGAAATTATTAATTAATATGAATCCACATACAGATTCTATACATAGTATAGATCATGATACATATTTATCCATCTTAAGTATCGGGAGATGTACCTTTTTTTTAGAATAGTAAAAGATGAGTAAAAAGTATATTTTATAATATATAAAATGTATGGTATATAAAGTATAATATGTAAACGAAAAGAAAATGTTAATACTTCATAGACCAAAAAAGGTAAATTTTTGGGTTGAAAGACTTAAAAGTCTGGTCTAGGGGAGTTGAAGGGTGGGAATAGCCAAGATTCATCTCAGAAATAGTCTAAATAGAATTTAATCCCCTTTCATTTATTTCTATTTTTTTTTACTATTCTAATTCTTCATTTCGTCCTATGTGACTTTCCGGAGTCCACCTAAATGATGTGCGCGGTACATAGTTCGGCATTATGAACTCGTTTAGTTTCATCCTATTGACTCGATTCATCCCCAATAAAGGATCTTCAAAATAGGAAATTCGTAATGAATCTCTCTAATTGTCTTTTTGTTTTATTTAGCTTATCCATACTATGTGAATGAGACTTCATCTCTTTGAATATCTAGACTAGAGTTGGAGTTGTTGGAAAAGTGAAGGTTAGTTTCTGATTATTCAATGAGCATCTTGTATTTCATAAAAATTAGGGGCAATATAATCCTTACGTAAAGGCCATCCTATCCAACTTTCGGGCATTAAGATACGTTTCAGACGTGGATGATTATCATAATAGATTCCCAACATATCATAAGATTCTCTTTCTTGAAAATCCGCGCTTTTCCAAACCCAGAACACAGACGGAATTCTAGGATTCCGCCTTGGAACAAATACTTTTATGCATACTTCTTCCGGTTGATCTATAGCATACTCTATTCTCGTAAGATGATATACACTAGCTAACAGTCCGCCCGGTGCTACATCATAGGCACATTGGGAACGTAGATAATTGTAACCATATACATATAAAATGACAGCAATGGAATGCCAATCCTCGGGCTTTATTTGTAAAGTCTCTATTCCTTGGTAATCGAAACCCAAAGATCTATGAACTAGCCCATGTTTGATTAACCAAACAGACAAACGACCCTGCATCTTTTTTCTCTCTCCCGCATTTTTTTGTTTTTTTTTTATATACGTATTATAAGTAATAAGTATTTCACATTTACGATAAAATTTCTTAAGATTGATTCGCTGTTTATTATTCTGTACAAAAGGATCTTCGTTAATTCACTAATTCGTCGAAAGATACTGAACTTTTGTATTTGAAAAATCTTTCAGTCGGGATCTCTGAAGTAGATGGTGGTTGATACAGTAATCCTTGATTATAACTTCCAGTATGAGTACTGCGTTTAACACGAAACTTGTGGCTGG